AATTTTTTAATATTGGATTTGACCAATATAAATGGAATACATTATTTCAAAATTGAGTCTGGAAGTCATTCTAATCATAACACCAAATTCATTTCATTGATACATAAATGTACTCACCCATTCAAATATTTCATCGAATCATTGATAAATGGATTCCATTTGTCCTGTCCCTAAACCAAATTCGTATTTTATTTTGAAATTCTTTTCAAAAACTTGTTGATCTCTATTTACCCGATTTCCAGATTGATTATCGTTTTTTTATTTTATTTCCCGGCTTAGTATTAGATATAAATATACCTAATACCTATCGAATCTTAGTAATAAAGGACAGTGAAAGAAATGAAGTTTTAACCTACCGTTCTTTCCAACAAACTAATCATTCCCGTAAAGGATTTTCTCTTTATTTGACTTTCTTTCACATTACTTATTATTTTCTTATTATGACTGGAATAAAAAAAAAATAAACAATTTCGAAATCAAAATGATTAATCAAAAATTTCGATAGAATTTGGAAAGATGTAAATTTTTTTTTTATGGAATCATATGATATCATTCCATTATATTGACAATTCCAAAAAACTGTTCATACTATGAACGTAGTATAATGGCGGTCGGGCAAGTATGCCCCCATCGTCTAGTGGTTCAGGACATCTCTCTTTCAAGGAGGCAGCGGGGATTCGACTTCCCCTGGGGGTAGGGTGCTACGAAAGGAGGTTGATCATGAATTTTCAATAAAAACTGAAATGTATTCTTCCTGTTCCTGGGTCGATGCCCGAGCGGTTAATGGGGACGGACTGTAAATTCGTTGGCAATATGTCTACGCTGGTTCAAATCCAGCTCGGCCCAAGAATTTGCCGATCCACTATGAAGTTATATAACCCATTTATTGTTCTCCGGAAATGACTGATGTGCTCTGATACGGAATAATCTAAATATGAAACATCCCTAAACGCTATTTATTTTTTTTTATGTATTCCATCTTTCCACAAATTCGAATCTTGCTAAGAATCTCGATTCATATCAAGATCTGTAAATAGAAAATCTAGGGAAAATTTTTAAATAGACAAAAAAATATTTTTTTTTTCATTGATTCCATTTTCAATCGATTTGTCAATAACAAACAGATTGCTCGTAATCTGTGTCGATCTCACGAAAGTGCATATCGATATCAATCAATATATACAAAAATCCGCCTCTTTCATTTACAGCAAAATGGTTCGAATCCGAAATAGAAAAATAGAAAAAGATAAGGGTTTGAAAGAAACCGTAAAAATATGTATACTGTACACCCCTTTCCCTGGGATTGTAGTTCAATTGGTCAGAGCACCGCCCTGTCAAGGCGGAAGCTGCGGGTTCGAGCCCCGTCAGTCCCGATGGATCCAACCCCCCCCCCCAAAAAAAAGACATCCATTCATTTTTTGTGTGAAAGGGAATAAAATTGATAAACAAAATCTCCTTCCTAATAAGGAAGGAAAGGAAATTTTGAATTTCATCAAAAAAAAATGTTTTTTTGTTTTATTTAGTATGGATAAAAGATCTTCCTATGTTATACTATTTAATTCTCGACGATAAGTCGATTTGATAACTCAGATATTGTTATTCGTGATATTGATCCAATTTGATATCATCGAAATCAAATTTATACCATTGTTGAATTAATTATCGATGAAAGATTTATCATCTCTATGGGATTAAATCCCGAATTTTTTATTGGAAATTTAAGAGAAATAAAACATAATAAAGATTATGGAAGTAAATATTCTCGCATTTATTGCTACTGCACTGTTTATTCTAGTTCCTACTGCTTTTTTACTTATAATTTACGTAAAAACGGTAAGTCAAAGTGACTAATTTCACTTAAATCTGACTTCTTAATTTTTATCAATGTAATCAATGATTAAAAAAAAATGAAAAAGGTTTTCAATTTTGGGTCTTAGTCTAAAAAAAAAAGATCGGACTACAATCAGCGTAATCCAGGTAATCCAGATAGTAGAAATCAAATATATTTGATTTCTACTATCTGAGAATTGTGTCCAATTTTTTTTGAGTTTCATCTATTTGATTTGTATTGATTCCAATGAATCTGAAATAATCAAAAAACAACTCTTATTCTTCGGATTCTTTTTACAATCCCGGTATCATATTAAAAAAAGAAGGGGGGCCGGAATGGGGATTATGTGGTCCTCCATTTTCGATATATATATATAACCTGGTTAAGCGTCAGTTCATCGAAAGAGAAATTTTAAGAAGAATTCGGTTGGAATAGGAAGCAATTTCCTATTCTATTGGATTCTCTTGATTTTCTCAAAATACCAATATAGATAAGATATAATTCAAATCTTTGTTTGATTGAAAGAGTATTTTCCATTTCTATAATATACATATACATAGAATACATTACACTAATAGAATATAATAGAACCCTGAAATGCAGATCTATTTTATAGTTGTTTATATTTGAACTCAATTAATTAGTATAAATGAAATACTTTACAATAGTTCAGAAATTTAAAAACCCAAGTAGAAAACAAAATGGGTACTTTGATCCCTTAACTCAATTTTGAGTATCCTTATAGTCCACTTCTTCCCCATACTACGAGGGAAAGGGAAAATGAAAAAACTACCATTAAAGCAGCCCAAGCAAGACTTACTATATCCATGTAAATTTTGTCTCCTATCTCTGGAATTATTTAATTATTATTCAAAAATTTTTCTTCTATTATTTTCTTTTGTATTATTCACTAAAAAGACTATAATAATAGTGGAATTGCTGTTAGAGAGTCAAAAAAAAAAAAAAAGGATTCAGGGCTAACACCATTGACGAAAAACAAGAATCCTTTCTATTAGAACATCTAAAAAGTTTTTTTTATATGATTTTTAGTAAAATCGGAAAATATTAAGCATAAACAACACATCCGGAAACATCCTCGGAAGTTTTAAGTAAATGAATGTTACTAACAGGTAGGAATAAAAAGATTTCTGTTTTACCCCCCCCATTTCATTAATTCATTAAGTAATTTCATTAAGTATAAAAAAAAGAATCAAGACAGATTAATTTGCATACTTATACTCTTTCTTATTTCTATTTGAAAGAATTCCCTAATGTCTCCCGATTCGTTCTCTAAAAAAACGAAAATAATCGGAAGATAGCGTGCCTATTAATTTCTTTTACTAGAGGTTAGTGAAAAGAAAGATTTTATTTTTTCTATTCGATTTTAGAATAAAAAAAATTGTAAAATATTTGAAATTCTATTTTATATATTTTATATAATAAATTATATAATTCTATATATACTTTTAAGATTAAGAAAGCGAATTAGCTAAATTAAAAACTATTCAATCTAACTAATCTAACTAATATTAATTAAATGTGGAAGCACTAATAGACTTTCCATCAGTCTGTAGACAAGGTTTTTCTTCCGCCCGTTCTCTAACGAAAAATGGAATTCCCTATCCAACTTATCCTTATCCAATCTAATTCGAGATCCAGTCAGTAGACGGACACTACAATAGTTGTGTAGTGAAAGAACTATCATTTCTAAATTTATTGATTCCTTTTCACTACTTGAATCCGAGACGAAAATATTTACATACAGCATTTTTTAGAATAAACCTACTGATGCTTAGAATTTAGAATCAAACACAAGTCTCAAGACTCCTTTTCCCTAGCTTGCTTCTATTGGAAAAAAGTTTTCTATAAAAAACGTAATACAATATTTCATTTCAAATGTCTTATTGATTAGGCGACACCCGGATTTGAACTGGGGAAAAAGGATTTGCAGTCCCCCGCCTTACCACTCGGCCATGCCGCCAAATAGATATAGATATATAAATATATGAAGTATATGAGAATACCCCTTTTTTTCTATTGAAAAATAAAAAAAAAAATATCGAGACAATTCGCAACCGTTAACTATTAATTTATGAATTATTCTTGAATATTTAAATCTAAAATGGTTTTTTTTCTTAATGAGATAAGAAAATAAAATTGATACATAACCAATCAATATTGCTTTTTTATTGAAAAAAAAACTTTCTCCATTCCAATTATAACAGCAACTGTCAATATATGTAAACCCTAGAACATAAATTTGAATAGTTACACAGATATTATCTAATCGGGTATCTTATCGATCCATATATATAATACCGATACTATACGGAATGGAATTATCAAGAAATTGTTAAGGAGAAGCACGACATGTTATGTGTTGTCCCGAACAAATATGACTGCAATAAAATTAGAGACAGATCTATAGCTAGAGTTCAATCTATGCATGTTTAAAAAATACAAAAGCCTTAATTACACATTACACACTCTAATCAATCGTATTCTCCAAAAAAATAGTTAAAAATATTTCTTTTCTTTACAATCCCGAATTCCTTTTTTCTGGTATCCAATTGAATTGGAATATGGAATATCATAATAATGATAGAAACGGTATGCATTTTTTTATATTCCTTAAAATGAAAAAAAAATCTTGAAATCCGGGTCGAATTTTTCAATTCATTTCCATTTTGAGATTCGAATTTAGATTCTATCTGTTTGTTTTGTTGCAAATTCCTTCCTTCGAAGTTGAGTATAAAATTCTATTTTATTTATTCCTCTTTTCATAATAGGTATTTCATACACGGGATTAGTTAAAATTTCATGTAATTCAGTATAAAGAACAGAAATTCCAGTATTGCTAAATTGAGTCATGTGATTTGATGAAGAATGGCAGCAAATCGGTGGAATATTTTTCGATAAAATTCACGGGGAAATTGAAAATGCTTGGGGATGGAAATGAAGGAATGTCTACACTACCTGGATTGAATCAGATCCAATTTGAAGGGTTTTGTAGGTTCATTGATCGGGGCTTACCAGAAGGGCTTTTTAAGTTTCCAAAAATTGAGGATACAGATCAAGAAATTGAATTTCAATTATTTGTCGAAACATATCAATTATTAGAACCCTTGATAAACGAAAAAGATGCTGTATATGAATCGCTTACATATTC